ATTAAATCGCGACAATGATTATTTTCTACTAATCACAAAGATATTGGAACTTTATATTTAATTTTCGGAGCATGGTCTGCTATAGTAGGAACAGCTCTAAGCGTTTTGATTCGAGCAGAACTAGGTCAACCCGGAAGACTAATTGGGGATGACCAAATCTATAACGTCATCGTAACTGCTCATGCCTTCATTATAATTTTCTTTATAGTTATACCTATCATAATTGGAGGATTTGGAAATTGACTTCTTCCTTTAATATTAGGAGCTCCTGATATAGCTTTCCCTCGATTAAATAATATAAGATTTTGGCTTCTCCCACCAGCCCTTATACTTCTAATTAGAGGATCTTTAGTAGAAGCAGGGGCAGGAACAGGATGAACTGTTTATCCACCTCTTTCTAGAAATATTGCTCATTCAGGAGCTTCTGTAGATCTAAGTATTTTCTCGCTTCATCTAGCTGGGGCTTCTTCTATTCTTGGAGCTATTAACTTTATATCAACTGTAATTAATATGCGGGCTGAAACTTTAACATTTGACCGCCTTCCTCTATTTGTATGAAGAGTTTTTATTACAGTAATTCTTCTTTTACTTTCCCTTCCCGTTCTAGCAGGAGCTATTACTATGCTACTTACAGATCGTAACCTAAATACTTCTTTCTTTGATCCAACTGGAGGAGGGGACCCAATTCTTTATCAACATTTGTTTTGATTCTTTGGTCACCCAGAAGTATACATTTTAATTCTCCCAGCTTTTGGTATAATCTCACATATCGTAGCTAGAGAAAGAGGAAAAAAAGAATCCTTCGGAACCCTAGGAATAGTTTACGCAATAATTGCTATTGGAATTTTAGGTTTTGTAGTATGGGCTCACCACATATTTACAGTAGGAATGGATGTTGATACTCGAGCCTATTTTACATCAGCTACTATGATTATTGCTGTTCCTACCGGAATTAAAGTATTTAGTTGATTAGGTACCCTCCACGGTTCACAATTTTCATATAGTCCTCCCCTACTATGAGCTCTAGGTTTCTTATTCTTATTTACAATTGGAGGAGTAACCGGAGTAGTCCTAGCTAATTCTTCTTTAGATATTGTTCTCCATGACACATATTATGTTGTAGCTCATTTCCACTATGTTCTTTCTATAGGAGCAGTATTTGGAATTTTAGCAGGTACAGTTTACTGATTCCCCCTACTAACAGGTATTACTATGAAGCCTAAATGATTAAAGATCCATTTTGGATCAATGTTCATCGGGGTTAATTTAACATTTTTCCCGCAACACTTTCTGGGATTAGCAGGTATACCTCGACGATACTCTGACTATCCAGATGCATTTACTACTTGAAATGTAGTATCTTCAATTGGGTCAACTTTATCTTTAGTTAGAACCCTGGGCTTTATCTATATTGTTTGAGAAGCTATAGTATCACAACGTCCTACAATCTTCAGTCCTAATCTTTCATCTAATTTAGAGTGAGTGCATACTACACCGCCTCACTACCATAGTTATGATGAACTTCCTCAATTTACTATTCGATAATTCTGATATGGCAGATTAGTGCTAAAGATTTAAGATCTTTCCAAAAAGGTTCAAATCCTTTTTTCAGAACAAAATGTCAACCTGATCTCAATTAAATTTTCAAGACAGAGCTTCTCCCTTAATAGAAGAACTTATTACATTTCACGATCACACAATATTAGTTTTAACTCTAGTAACTACACTAGTAGGTTATATTATTTTGACTATATTTAGAAATAAATTTATTGATCGATACTTATTAGAAGGACATTTGATTGAGGTAATCTGAACTGTTGTTCCAGCCTTACTTCTAATTTTTATTGCATTACCCTCTTTACATCTACTATACTTATTAGACGAATATGATAACCCCTCTCTTACGGTTAAATCGATAGGTCATCAATGATACTGATCATATGAGTATTCAGATTTTTTAGACGTAGAATTTGATTCTTACATAATTCCTACTAAAGATCTTCAAGATAATGAATTTCGACTTATCGAAGTAGATAACCGGATAGTAGTTCCTATAAATACTTATGTCCGAATTCTTGTTTCATCAACAGATGTTATTCACTCCTGAACTGTGCCTTCTTTAAGAGTTAAAGCAGACGCTATTCCTGGACGTCTTAATCAACTTACTTTCCTAGTTAATCGACCAGGATTATTTTTTGGTCAATGTTCAGAAATTTGTGGGGCTAACCATAGATTCATACCTATTGTTGTCGAAAGTGTTTCAATAAATTCTTTCCTTAACTGAATTAATAACTTCGAGTAGAAAATTTAGTTAAATTATATAATATTAGCTTGTCATGCTAAAGTTACCCTTTAGGTAATTTTCTATCCCTCACATAGCACCTATTATATGAGCCTTCATCATAGTTATAACCTTTTCTTCTATATTAGTTCTTCTGTCAATAATTTACTTCATAAACTCGCCTATTTCTCCGGAGTCCGAGATTAGACAACAAAAAAAATTTTCATCAATCTGATTATGATAACTAACTTATTTTCCTCATTTGACCCTATATCATCCACACTATCTTTACAACTTAATTGAGTTTCTATATTTCTTTTTGTAATTGTAATATTTCCCCTTTATTGAATTTCCTCGTCAAAATGTAATGCAATTTTTTCTGAAATCACAACTTATATCACTAAGGAATTCATACCTTTGTTTAAAAGCTACAAAAATATTATTTTCTTCAATGTTTTATTTTTATTTATTTTAGTAAATAATGTATTTGGATTAATACCTTACACCTTTACTAGAACTGCTCATATTGCGATAACGTTGGCTATGGCTATAACAATTTGACTTATCTTTATAATTTATGGATGAGTAAATAATACTAATCATATGTTTGCTCACCTAGTTCCTTTAGGAACTCCGGTGGTCCTTATGCCTTTTATGGTTCTAATTGAATCCATTAGAAACATCATTCGCCCAATTACACTTTCAGTTCGTCTAGCTGCCAATTTAACTGCAGGTCACCTATTGTTAATCCTTCTCGGAGAAAGAATAGTTAATAATAGACTTATTCTAATTGTAACTATTACTATAGCTCAATTTGCTTTAATAACTCTAGAAGCAGCAGTCGCCGTCATTCAAGCCTATGTCTTTGCTACCCTCTCTACCCTTTATGCTAGAGAAGTTTAATGACAACACACTCTCACCATCCATTTCACTTAGTTGATATAAGTCCATGACCTTTAACTGCCTCATTAGGTGCTCTAACTTTAACGTCAGGATTAACTTACTGATTCCACTATAACTCAATAACTATTTTAATGCTAGGTCTTTCAATTTTAATTCTATCATCGTATCAATGATGACGAGATATTGCCCGAGAAGGGACCCTACAAGGACTTCATAATTCATCAGTTATTTCAAATTTGCGGTGAGGAATGATCTTGTTTATTGTCTCTGAAATCTTCTTTTTTGTCTCTTTCTTCTGAGCCTTCTTTCATGCCAGTTTAGCTCCATCAGTAGAAATTGGGACACAATGACCTCCAGCCGGAATTGTCCCTTTTAACCCCTTCCAAATTCCTCTTCTAAATACAGCTATTCTTTTAGCTTCAGGAGTTACAATTACATGGTCTCATCACGCCCTTATAAATGGGAATCATTCACAAGCCACCCAAGCTCTCTTAATTACCCTTATTCTAGGATTCTATTTCACAGTCCTTCAAGCTTATGAATATATTGAAGCCCCATTTTCCATTGCAGAAGCAGTTTATGGTTCAACTTTCTTTGTAGCCACAGGGTTTCATGGACTCCACGTAATTATTGGATCCACCTTTTTAGCAATCTGTTTATACCGTATACACAAATTCCATTTTTCTGCTTCCCACCATTTTGGATTTGAAGCAGCAGCATGGTACTGACACTTTGTAGATGTAGTTTGACTATTCCTTTATGTATCAATTTACTGATGAGGAGGATGCTTGATTAGTATAAAAAGTATTATAGACTTCCAATCTTTAGGTCCCATATTAGGATCAAGCAATCAAATTAATTTTCCTAAACTTTATCATCTCCTTTATTATTAGTTCTGCCCTGATTGTAGTATCAACCCTATTTTCAAAAAAAACCATTCTGGACCGAGAAAAAGCATCCCCCTTTGAATGTGGTTTTGATCCAAAAAATACTTCTCGAATTCCGTTCTCAATTCGATTCTTTTTAATTGCAATTGTTTTCCTAATTTTTGACATTGAGATTTCTATTCTCCTTCCTTTAGGATTGATCTCAAACTCTGCTCCTCCCCTTATTTGAATCTCAGTAGGAAGCTCGTTTCTACTAGCTGTGACAGCTGGACTTTATTATGAATGAAAAGAAAAGACTTTAGATTGAATTACATGAACAAGAAGCGAAAATTTGCTATCGGTTTCGACCCGGTCTTTGGTTAATACAAAACCCTTGTTTTAAGTTAATTATAGCTAAAGAAGCAAAATCACTGTTAATGATTAGATAAGTTTTAAAACTTTAATTAAGAAAGTAGAAGTTTCCAAAATATTTGACCTGCAATCAGAAGAAGATGTAATTCATCCTACTTTACCATCATTGTAGTGTATGAAACACACTTCATTTTCGTTGAAGAGAAGGAATTCAAATTCCCTAGGATAGAAGATGAGAGATTTGTGGCTGCTAACTACAAACATTGCAAAGATGTAACATCTTCTTTCTAAAAATTATACATATTAAAAGACATATAGTCACCTTTGCAGCTTCAATGCAAAACTCTAAATTTGAGCTATTTTAATAAAAAAACATAACTAAAATAATTAAGACTCAGATTAAAAAAATAAAGACCTTTAAAGAATTTATACTTAAATAATTAAATTTTAAAGAAAGAGTCTGGATAAGTTCTCTAGTGCCTTGACCCCCTAAGTATTCTAATCATCCTATATCCCCAAATTTTATAATGTCAGATCCTAATTTTATTGGGTACAAAACTAAAGGTTGAGAAGATAAATAAGGTAAAAACCACATTGAACCTCTAAATCATACCAGAAAAGAAAATTTAAATATAGAAAAATTAAACGAAGAGCAAGAAATTAAAAATCCTAATAATGCCCCTAAAATACATACCCCAAGAGTAAGATTTTTTAAAGAGCTAGGTAAAATAACCGCTAGACAATCCATAGTAGTCCAAGAGATTAAAGCCCCAAAAAATACAGAAAATAAAGTCAAACCTAGGGTAGCCTTTATCATCACCCCTCACCCATCACTTAAGTTTACTGATCCTCTTAAAACAAAATCACGTCGAGCTATATAATAAATTAAACGAAAGGTATATATTACAGTTAAACCAGTTGATAAAAATAATATAAAAAGACTTAAAAAATTTAACTCCCCTATTAAAGATAACTCCAAAATTAAGTCCTTAGAATAAAAACCAGCTAAAAAAGGCATTCCTCTCAAAGCCAGATTAGAAATTACAAAACATGATCTAATATAAAGTAGACTAATTATTATATTTCCTATTATTCGAATATCTTGTCAACCCTTAAATCCATGAATAATACAACCTGCACTTATAAATAATAAAGCCTTAAACAAAGCATGTATTAAAAGATGAAAAAGAGCAACTTTTACTAACCCTAAAGAAAGACTAAATATTATTAAACCCAACTGTCTTAATGTAGAAAGAGCAATAATTTTTTTTAAATCAAATTCAAAACATGCTCCCAATCCAGCCATAAACATAGTTAGAACAGAAAGAACTATCAATAAATCGTTTAGTCAAAAATCCAATACCCATCCCATTCGAATAATTAAATATACACCTGCAGTAACTAAAGTTGAAGAATGTACTAGAGAAGAAACAGGAGTAGGGGCTGCTATCGCAGCAGGGAGCCAGGCAGAGAAAGGAATTTGAGCTCTTTTAGTTAAAGACGCTAAAAGAACTAAAGATCCTACTAAAATTAATCTTGTAGATTCACCCATCCAGGCCAAAAAACTTCAATCCCCGTAATTAATTATATAGACGATAGCTAGTAAAATCAATACATCTCCTACTCGATTTGACAAAACTGTTAAAGTTCCCGCATTTAAAGATTTATAATTTTGATAATAAATCACCAAACAGTATGAAACAAGACCTAAACCATCTCAACCAAGAAGAATTCTTACTAAATTTGGACTTAAAATTAGTAAGGCTATAGAACCAACAAAACCTGCTAGAAGAAAAATAAAGCGTGACTTATTAATTTCCCCTTCTATATATTCTCCAGAGTAATAAAATACTCTACCAGAAATAAAAAGAACAAAAGAGAGAAATATGAAAGATACCCAGTCTAATAAAAAAATAAAATGCACATCTCTAGAGCCTCAAGAAAAAAGTCTCCATCTTAGGTAAACTCTTAAAGAAAAATTTAAGAAATATATGCTAAACATAAATAATAAAAAAGAAAAAGAGAAAAATAACAAAAAAATCAAATTCCATATTCTTAATACCAACACAGTCCAAAGTAAACTTTACATCTTAAGTACCACAAACTTAAATTTTTTATTAAACTATTTGAACAAAAAGTTATGTAATCTACCTCCAAAATTAGAAAAAATAACGGGAAGTAATGTAAAAAAAGAATTAAAAATTCCCGAACTAATCCATCTCTGAAAGAACGTAAACCACTATAATGTAAGCCATGTTGAGAAGAAGAAAATAGATATAATCTATAACAAGCTCCTATAAAAGAAAACAATATTAACAATAATAGTCTAAAAAAACTAAAACTCAAAATTCTTCCCAAGAGACCTAGTTCTCCTACCAAATTCAATACTACAGGGGCAGCTATATTACCAATACAGTATATAAATCATCAAAAAGATATTCTAGGTATGATTTCTAATAATCCTTTATTTAATAATAAACTTCGAGATCCTCTCCGTTCATAAACCACTCCAGAAAGGAAAAATAAACCAGAAGAACACAATCCATGAGCTACACAAGTGTATAAACATGACCTATAGCCTCATAAACCTCATCTTCCTAATCCCCCCAGTGCTAAACCTATATGTCTAACTGAAGAATAAGCAATTAAAGCTTTTAAATCTACCTGCCGTAAACAGATAAATCTAACAAACAATCCTCCTAATAAACCTAGAGATACTAATAATCTTCTTATATAAGCAACCTTACCGTCAAATAGACCCATTAATCGTATTAATCCATAACAACCAAGTTTCAGTAAGACCCCGGCTAATATTATTGAACCAGCAACGGGTGCCTCAACATGAGCTTTTGGAAGTCACAAGTGAACATAAAAAGTAGGTAACTTAACTAAAAAAGCAAAAATAGAAACAAAAAATCAAAATCTTATTCTTCTTGAAAAGAGACTATTTATACTTAACAAAATAAAGCTGTAACCTCCAACTATATCCCCGGTAAATATAATGGAAACTAACAAAGGTAAAGAAGCAAAAATTGTATAAAGTAATAAATAAACACCTGCTTGTAAACGCTCAGGCTGATATCCCCAACCTACGATCATTAAATAAATAGGAATTAAGGAACCCTCAAAAAAAATATAAAATGATAATAAATCTGAAGATCTAAAAGTTAGAAACAACAATAGACATATTAAAATTAGTACAAAAGTGAACTTCTCATAAAAAAAATTTATTACCTTATAAAAATGACTCGAGAGTTGCATTAGTATAATAATCCAAAACGTTAATAAAATTAGAAACCATCTTAAAATATCCAAATTCAAGTATGAAATTCTCACTAAATGGCTTCTATAAAATATTAGTCATCCCAAAGTTATAAAAATGAAATAAGGAAAAAACAACAAAAATTCTCCAAATATTGATATTGCTATTAAACCAAAAATCAAAAAAAAGAACTTTAACATTTTAGAGCTCTCAATGAAGTTAAATAATCCGATCCATGTGAACGGACTATACCGACTATAATTCTTACACCTAATCTTCCCTCACAAACTGAAGCAATTAAAAAAAGAAGTCTTAAATAAGTTTCTAAACCTATTCTAAAAGTAACTATTATAATAAATAAAAAAATAGATAAGACAATATACTCTAAACTAATTAACATATTTATTAAATGTTTTCGCTTCGAAACAAAAATCCAAAAACCAACCAAATATAGAAATAAAGGCAAAACAAAATAAAAATTTATCACTCAGAAAAACCTTTCGACATCTTAGATTTCCAAAACCTAAATTTTAAATTAAACTATTTTCTGTCTATGTAATTTATACAAAATACTGGTCTTGTAAATCAGAAAAAGGCTTTACCTCTTAGACTATGTCTACTATTTTCCTAGTTTCAATATTCTTTGTAAATTTAATCTTTCTTTTTATATTTCATCCCTTAGCTATAATTTTTGTGTTAATTATTCAAACAGTATTAATTTCCATATTCACTTATGCTGTAACCCAATTTCCCTGGTTTTCTTATACTTTAATCTTAGTTTTTCTTGGAGGTATATTAATTCTCTTTACTTATATAGCAAATATTGCCTCAAATGAAATATTTAAGCCTAATCTAAAAATTACTTTGCCTTCCATCTTAGTTCCTTTAATTACTATTTTTATCTATTTTCCCACCCAAAACTTAAGTTCAGAATCTAAATCATTTTATGAGATTCATTTTTCCAACTTTACCATTTTTAAGCCCTTCTCTATATCAATTATACCAATTACCTTAATAATAGCATGTTATATTATTCTAACATTATTAGCAGTTGTAAAAATTAGAAAAATAAGTCAGGGTCCTTTACGAATCATTTAATGTCAAAACCAATACGGAAAAATCACCCATTGTTTAAAATTATGAATGGAGCTATTGTAGACTTACCTTCCCCATCTAATATTTCCTATATGTGAAACTTTGGTTCTCTTCTGGGAGTATGTTTAGGTATTCAAATTGTTACCGGTTTATTCCTAGCTATGCACTTTGCATCCGATATTAGCTTAGCTTTCTCTTCAGTAGTGCATATTATACGAGATGTAAATAGAGGATGACTAATTCGTACCTTACACGCCAACGGTGCCTCTTTTTTCTTCATTTGTATTTATTTACATGTCTCACGAGGAATTTATTATGGTTCTTATAAAATATTTCATACCTGAATAACAGGAATCGTAATTCTTTTCTTAACTATAGCAGCAGCATTTATTGGATATGTCCTTCCTTGAGGTCAAATGTCATTTTGAGGAGCAACAGTAATTACTAATTTATTCTCAGCTATTCCTTACATTGGACCTATGTTAGTAGAGTGAATGTGAGGAGGTTTTGCTGTAGATAACGCCACTTTAACCCGATTTTTTGCACTTCATTTTTTAGTCCCCTTTTTGATTCTAGGTATAGCAGTGATCCACCTATTATTCCTTCACCAAACGGGATCTAATAACCCTTTAGGATTAAACGGGAATATGGATAAAATTCCCTTTCACCCTTACTTTACTTTTAAAGACATTTTTGGTTTTTGTTTACTATTTTTCTTTTTACTTCTAATCACTCTTTGAAGCCCTTATCTCTTAGGGGACCCCGAAAATTTCATTCCTGCCAATCCCTTAGTTACCCCAGAACATATTAAACCGGAATGATATTATTTATTTGCTTACGCTATTTTACGATCAATTCCTAACAAATTAGGTGGAGTAATTGCTCTAGCTATATCAATTTTAATTATTGCCATCTTACCTTTATCTCAAAAAAGAAAATTCCGGAGTCTAACGTTTTACCCTATCTCAAAAGTTCTATTCTGATCTTATATTAGAACAGCCCTTCTCCTTACTTGGATTGGAGGAATGCCAGTAGAAGAACCCTACATTATCATTGGTCAACTTTTAACATTATTTTACTTTTCATTTTTTATTACCTGCCCTTTGGCTAACATTCTATGGGATAAAATCATAGATAAAGACTTTTCCTAGGCGATATATTTTATATAAAATATCACCCTGCAAAGGTGAAGAAACCCCAAAGTTATCGCTTTAAAAGGTGGCTGAGTCATAGGCACTAGATTGTAAATCTAGCAACGAATTTTATTCCCTTTTAAAATTAGCTGTTTGGCTGACTGGAAAGCAGGTGCTTTGAAAGCATTATATAGAAGTTCGATTCTTCTAACAGTTTGTATTAAATTTAGAATTAAAAGTAAACTTCAAAAACAACTTTTAATCCCATATATATAAAAAGACAATGTAAGGTAAAAGGTAAAATTCTTTTTCAAGCTAACCCTATTAATTTATCATATCGATAACGAGGGAAAGTCCCTCGTAACCACAAAACTAAACTAATAAAAAAACCTACTTTCAAAAAAAACAATAAATCTAAATCTCTTCCTAGAAACAAAACCACCATAATTGTTCTTATAAAAATAATTATAGAGTATTCACCTAAAAATAATAAAGCGAATCCCCCAGCTCTATATTCGATGTTGAAACCAGAGACTAGTTCTGACTCTCCCTCGGCAAAATCAAATGGAGTTCGATTTATCTCCGCCAAACAAGACACAATTCAAACCAAAGAAAGGAGATACATAAAAAAGATTAAATAATAACTAGATTGAAACTCTAAAAAATCATCCATTCTATATTCACCTACAATAACAATAAAAGATAACAAAACCAAAGCTAGGCTAACTTCATAAGAAATTGTCTGAGCTACTGCTCGTAAACCACCTAACAACGCATACTTAGAATTTGAAGACCATCCAGCAATTATTAAAGGATAAACTCCAAGTCTCAAAACACAGATGAAAAAGAAAAAACCAAACTCAAAATCATAAAATCCTCTAGAAAACGGGATTACGGACCACAAAAACAAAGATATAAAAAATATAAATACAGGAGAAAAAAAATATAAAAAATAATTAGAGACAGAAGATCAAGTCTGTTCCTTAGTAAATAACTTAATAGCGTCAGAAAAAGGCTGTAAAATTCCCCTAAAACCTACTTTATTAGGCCCCTTGCGAATCTGAATATAACCTAAAACTTTTCGCTCTAACAAAGTGAGAAAAGCTACGGAAATTGACACACAAACTAAAAGTAAAATATAATAAATTAATAATATCAATATAAATTGAGAAACTCTAATTCTCATTTTTAGATTCTAAGTCTATTACAATTATCTGCCAAATTTATTTCTATGTTAATTTTACTCCCAACAAATAAATCTTACAACCAATCAATCCTTTCGTACTAAATTGATTTAAAAAGATCAAAAGATAGAAACCAACCTGGCTTACGCCGGTCTGAACTCAGATCGTGTAAAAAATTATAGGTCGAACAGACCTTATAGCAGAACTGCTGCACCCTGCCTTAATTTTAGTCCAACATCGAGGTCGCAAACCTTTTTGTCGATTAGAACTCTCAAAAAAGATTACGCTGTTATCCCTAAGGTAATTTTTTCTTATGATCTTTTTTAAAGGATCAATTTACCTTTCATAAAAGTTTTAAAAATAAAGAGTTTTTTATATCTAAATGTCGCCCCAACAAAATAACTACAGTAAATACCTCTCATAAAAATCTAAGAAAGAAATATTCCCTTGATTATAAAACTCTATAGGGTCTTCTCGTCTTTTTGAAAAATTTTAGCCTTTTCACTAAAAAGTTAAATTCAAGCTTTACAACAAAAAAAGTTGATTTCTCGTTTAACCATTCATACCAGTCTCCAATTAAAAGACTAATGATTATGCTACCTTAGCACAGTCAGGATACTGCGGCTCTTTAAATCTCAGTGAGCAGGTCTTACCTCTTTTACTAAGAGGAAATGTTTTTGTTAAACATTCGGAAATCTTTTTTGCCGAGTTCTTTAGTTGTATTTTTTAAATTTATAATTTCGGGCTTAATTTAATAATTCAACCTTATATATTTCTCTACTAATCCTATCATTTTTTCGATTGTTATTAAATTTGAAACTAACTCAGTAAAATTAAAAGATACAAAAATCTCATTCTTAAAATTCTATTTTATAACATTATAAAGTGGCTAATTCTAAGCCTACCTAAAAAATATTTATCATTCATCTTTTAAATTTACCTTAGAGCTCATCCCCTAAGGCATAAAGGGCCATTTAAATACAATAAAAATTATAGTTTATCTCAAGCTCTCAAACTAAATTTATTTCCTAAGTAACTAGATATTAATAAAAACGATTAGAATTTCACACCTAAAAAAATTTTGAAAATTTTGTTGATACAAAAACATCTAAACTTTTTTAGATCTTTTATTTTCGAGAAAACATTTTATAATATTAATTTGATAAGCACTGATACAAAAGGTACTAATGTTAAATTATACTTATTTTCTGTAACCTTTTCAAATATTTCAAAGTTCCATCACTGTACTATTACTCTATAGTTATATTAAAATTTCACTAACACTACTAAATTTTCTATACTTCAAAGAAAAAATTTAACACTATTTTTATCATTAGAGACCTTGTTAATACAAGAACCTTTTCAGTGTAATGAAACGCTTAACAGCTTGTCTCCACAGTACAATTTCCATTACACTTACCTTGTTACGACTTATCTCATTTCAAAAAAGAAGAGCGACGGGCGGTGTGTACACAAGATAGAGCTATCACCAAATCTAATCATTTTACGGTAAATCCACCTCTATAAGTCAATTAAATCCTAATCCGTCTTATTCTTATAAATGTAACCCACCTCTAACTTTACTATAAGCTGCACCTTTACTTGAAGTCATTGGCTTTACCAAAAAGAAAATATTCTCAAAAATCTAACTGACAACAGCGGTATACAAACTGATTTCAAAATAAAGTAAGGCTCTCGTGGATCATCGTTCACAGGGCAGGTTCCTCTAAAAAGCTATCTTGCCGCCAAATCCGTTAAATTTCATTAATAATACTAATCCAAAGCCTATTAAAATAAGTAACAGGGTATCTAATCCTGGTCCCTAAAATTTTTTTTATAGTTCATCTATTATGTCTATTCCCTTATATCGAATTCTACCTCAAAAATAAAGTAATATCCATTTATTCCAAAAAACTACGACTTTGTACAACATTTTTAGCTTGAGACAGGAGTGTAACCGCGGCTGCTGGCACGCCATTGTCCATCTCTATTCCATTTTCTAGGTAAAACATCCGTTAATTCCTAAAACTTCCTACTGAGAATTTCTTCAACCAAATTTTTGAAATCTTATACCCACTTAAATTTACATGTAAGTTTACGAAAAAGCTAAAACTACACCACGGATCTAAACGATCAATACCTTATTAAAGACTTTTTTAAAGAAAAAATTATCAGTTTCCAACCAATAAATTTTCAAAACATATTATGTAAGTCCAATATGTAGGATAAACCAGAAAGAGAAGGAATAATGCCTAACATATTAAAAAAAAAAATAAAACGTTTGGATGACAAAATTTCTGGATTTAATCATTACATACGGGGAAATTGACGAAAAAGAAAAAGCCAAAATCAAAAAATTTTAGCGCCAGCGGATTAATGAGGAGTAGTGGTACTAAGTTTTATTAATATTATTTTAAGAAAAGAAATAAATTAATTTATTATTCAACTAAAATTTTCACACAAAAGTTTTACTTATCTTTAAATTAAAAGTTTAATGCTTTAGTTAAGCTACTGTATGATTTTTTTAAAACCAGGAAAAGTTGTATTACTAATAATAGTAGATTCGCACCACTTCTTTTACAGTCAAATTGTAATGTTCCTATAAACTAATTATTAATAAGATGCCTGAAAAAAGGATTACTTTGATAGAGTAAATCATGTAAGCCAATCTTACTCTTATTAGAAAAAGATAAGCTAAATTAAGCTTTTGGGTTCATACCCCAACGATAGTGTTTCACTTCTTTTTAATGACATTATTTTTTCCACCAATAGTCTATTTGTTTTTCCTTATTCTAGGAACCTTAATTGCTGTATCTTCCTCTTCTTTATTTGGTATATGAATAGGTCTAGAAATTAACCTTATATCTTTTATTCCTTTGGCCCTAAATTTAGAATATAATAAAAAAAGTAGAGAGGCTATTATCAAGTATTTTCTTGTCCAAGCTATTGCCTCTTCCATAATCATTTTCTCTTCTTTTTACTCCTTTATTCTAGATGGGAACTATTTTATACTCTCACCAAACATCCTCTTTACATTAGCACTATGTACCAAATTAGGGATAGCCCCTTTCCATTTCTGATTTCCGGAAGTTATGGAAGGGTTAAGCTGGGTTAATTCCCTAGTCTTATTAACTTGACAAAAAATCTCTCCTTTGGTAATTTTATCTCTTCTATTTTATGGTAAAGTTCTAATTTCTCTAAGTCTAGCTTCAGCTTTAATTGGAGCTATTTCGGGATTTAATCAGACTTCTCTACGAAAAATTCTCGCTTTTTCATCGATTTCTCATCTGGGATGACTAGGAAGAATAATTTTTATGAATTCCTCTTTATGAATCTCTTACTTTTTAATCTATGTAATAATTAGATTTATTATTACCCTATCATTCTGACTACTAGATTTAAATTACTTTTCTCAGCTTACTCTAATTCAGAACTTAAATCTTAAAATAATAATCTTTGTTAACTTATTATCTCTAGGAGGTCTTCCTCCTCTTCTAGGATTTTTACCTAAATGGACTGCAATTATAGTTCTATCTAATAATTTCCCCGTTTTATTTATTCTTATTATTTCAAGACTTATAACTCTCTATTTTTACACCCGATTATGCTTTAGAACTTTTACTCTTTTCTTTCAAAATACAACTTGGAGAGTAAAAATAAGATTCAAAAAAAATATTTTCATCTTGAGAATTCTTTCCTTATTTTCACTCCTCGGAATTCTTCCTCTCAGAGTAATTTTCGTTTAATGTTTTAGGTTAAGTTAAACCTAAAGCCTTCAAAGCTTAGAATGGATTATGAATCCAAACATTA